GAAAGTTATTATTATCTTATCTATTATCTTCTTATTTATAAATAATTTTTTATACCTACTTGTTGATATTGTGGAGGATCACAATAAGGTTTGTTCAGTTATCAAAAAAATAGTTAGAATGGAAAACGAGATAATGTGGATTGTGTCGATCCAAGAATTTTTCTTTAATATTTCAAATATTTTATTTAAAATATTAAATATTTTAAGGCTCATAAGGCTCATATTGTAAGACTTTTTTTTAATGTTTGAGTATTAGAATAGAATCCTCTTTCTCGAAAAAAAGCATTCATTTTTATAGGATAAGATGAAAGATCTTATCGAAAACTTACAGCAGCTTGCCAAACGAAGGCTAAGAGAAAAAAAAATAGAGGTATGACTGGCATAAAATCGACAATTGGACTCAAAAAAGCATAGGCCTCCGGTAATTTGGCAAAGAAACAACTACTCGAATAAAGAGCAGAATTAAGACCGATCGAACTAAAGATATTAAGCATAACAGATTGTTTTTAAAAAAATTGTATTTTGATTGAGTTATTAATATAAAAAATATTTCGTTTTTTGAACTTACTCACTCAATCAAAAAACCTTCCATTCTCAATAGAGAATAGAAGAAATTCTACTTTCATATAATATCTTAATGGAATTTTTGGTAATGATCAATAAATTCATTTTTTCTATGTCTACATGTGTCGAAGTTAAAATACTAACCAACAGAATCTACTTGATTCTTTCGACAGTTGGGCTGGAATTGACGAACAATCAACAACAATATTAGTGTTTATTAGTATAGAAATCGAAGTGGGGCGTGGCCAAGCGGTAAGGCATCGGGTTTTGGTCCCGCTATTCGGAGGTTCGAATCCTTCCGTCCCAGAGCCTATGTAATTTTAGTTAATAATAAGAAAAAAACTTTTTTTTTTTTATAAAGTTTCTTTTATAAAGTTTCTAAGGTGTAAGATTGGCTAGAGTTTTACTCTTTTGGCTGATGATTAGAATAAAAAAATTTAGATCTTTTTCACATATTTCACAACGATACGAGCTCAAATTCCACGCAACGAAAGGCGCACCCATTGGGTATTGAGGTACGATGGGGTTATAGATTACAGAAATTTGAATTATAAAAAAGTTGTGCCTTTACCTATCCTATATCCATCCTCTATATCTATATATGATATGGGAATATATAATATAGAAAAAATATTCATCTAAAATTATAGAAGGAAGTTAGTTCTTTTTTGTTCATCCCCAGAAAACTAATTGTTTTTTACTATTATTTTCTTTTTATATATATTATTATTATATTTTTATATATAAATGAATATGAATTATGAATAAAATTAATATATTTAAAGGTTGAGTTTAAAATTCTCTTAGCTTATCTCTTAGGGATATCGTCTTATTGTCAATTTTAATTGTTTGTAATTTGTATAAAAAATGTTAATTAAGAAATAAAAAAATTAGAAAAAAGAACAGTACTAAAAAAGTGTAAGATATATTACGTATCTAATCCATATAACAACTGTCTTAACTGTGAACCAACGACTATTCATGATTTGATAATTGAATCAACCGGAACCCGGTTCCAAATTCGAGGAATGTTATGGTAAAACTTCGTTTGAAACGATGTGGTAGAAAGCAACGTGCGACTTGAAGGACATGATCTGTTGTGGATTCTTATATCCATCATTCTATAATAAAGGATGCTCTTAACTCGACATCTTTTTTTCTGTTTCACTCGAACCCGGTTTGTTGGGGTGTAATGGAATATGATGGAGCTCGAGTAGAAAGTATTGAGCTATTTCTCAAGGGAGAGGGGTCTAGGGTTAGTGTCAATCAAAAGAATAAGTTGGAACAACTTCGTAAGTTATCTTTGACAAAAAAATAGAAAGGATCAAAATAAAGCAAATTTTGAATCCCCCAGGACATTTTGATAAACCTTTTTAATTAATTTGATTTATATATATCGTGCGGAAATCCCTCGTTCATATTATTAGATTCTTTGATAGAAATAAATAACAAAAAGGTATGTTGCTCCCATTTTTGAAAGGATTAAAAATCAACGAAGTAATGTCTAAACCCAATGATTCAAAAAAAAAAGATGATAAAGGCTTCCGGAACAAGGAAAGACTCTTTTTAATTGTCGCAACAATTGATTGGGATCAATTCAAATCGATGTTAAATGAGACAAAACAAAGGGTATTTTAGACTACTCAATAAATGAGAAATGCTAAACTAAAGGATTTTTTTATTTTGGTCTCCTTGAAACCTATCCAACTTGAGTTATGAGTATACAAATGATTTTTTTTGAGTAAAGTAAAGAAAGGGCTTAATTTTAATTCATTTGAGGATTGAGGATTTTATAGACTCTTTTATTGGTCATTCTAATTTATACATACATTTTTTTTAATCATTTTTTCTCGAGCCGTACGAGGAGAAAACTTCCTATACGTTTCCAAGGGGGGTTAAATCTATCCCAATGAGCCGTCTATCGAATCGTTGCAATTGATGTTCGGTCCCGAAGAGAGGGAAGAGATCTGCAGAAAGTAGGTTTTTATGATCCGATAAAAAATCAAACTTATTTAAATGTTCCTGCTATTCTAGATTTTATTCAAAAAGGCGCTCAACCTACAGAAACTGTTTATGATATTTTAAAGAGGGCGGAGGTTTTTAAAGAATTTCGATTTAAGCAAACGAAGTTCAATTAATGAATAATAAGAATTTTTTTTATAAAAAGAAAGATAATGAGGTTGTAATTTGGTAGAACTTTTTTAGCCCTGTACTTTTTTTGTAGTGCCAATCCAACAAAAGTTTTCCTCTATATTTAATATTTTTTTTCTTTGTTTTCTATTTAGAGTTCACAATTTCTATTATATTTATCATATAATAATAGAATTAGATTTTATTTGAATTTTAGTACATTATTATTCAATTGAAAGTAAGATAAAAAATAAAATGGAATTTCTTGTAATTATATTTTATTTTTCATTCATATTGACAAGAATGTATTGAACAAATATAATTAAATTGTGAAATAAAAAAATTAAATGGTTTTTTATGTCTTCTGCCCAATATTTTGATTCAAGGATTCGTTAAATTTTTTTAGATATAAAATCCAAATATTGGATCTAAAAAATGTAGATTATTTGTCTAGCAAATTATTTATTCAATAATCTCTTTGGTGTTTGTTTTTATGTTTGTAACGGGAATCAACTCAAAAAATTTTTTTAGATTTCTTGCTAATTCAACGTTTTGATTCCAATCCGATTTTATTGATTTCGATTGTATCTACATAACATAGCTATTTTGGGGGTTGCTAACTCAACGGTAGAGTACTCGGCTTTTAAGTGCGACTAAGATCTTTTACATATTTGGATGAAGTAAGGAATTCGTCTACACCATCGGTAGAGTTTATACGACCACGACTGATCCGGAAAGGAAATTTATGGAAAAAAGAGCATGTCGTATCAATAGATAATTTGGAACCTATTTCATTCTTATCAAAGCAGTACAAAACTCCATTTGATTTCTTGGAAGGAAATGCAATGAATTCACTGTTGGGTCGATTAAATAAATGGATCGAACCCTATCCTTATGGGTTCTAATTTTGTGGAAAGAATAAGCAACGAGCTTATCTTCGTAATTTGAATGATTACCCGATCTAATTAGACGTTAAAAAAACTTAGTGCCTGATGCGGGAAAGGATTATCCCACGTGTGGATTTTCTTTTTTAGTGAATCCTAACTATTAAACTCCCCATTCTCCATATGAAGATGGACATGAATGTGTAGAAGAAACAGTATGTTGATAAAGATTTTCCAAAATCAAAAGAGCGGTTGGGTTGAAAAAATAAAGGATTTCTAACCAACGTTTTATGTTATTTCCTAATAACAAAAAAACAAATTAGATGGAAAAAATTGAGAGTCCGTTGATGAATTTACCGAGGTATCTATTAAAAAAAAATACCTTGTTTTGACTGTATCGCACTATGTATCATTTGATAACTTAAGAACCCCCCATTTTTTTACTTTTAGTTTTAGGTCCGGTTTTAAATGGAAGAATTTCAAGGGTATATAGACCTAGAGGGTTCTTGGCAACACAACTTTTTCTATCCACTTAGCTTTCAGGAATATATTTTTTCATTTGCATATGGTCATGATTTAAATAAATCTATTTTGTTGGAAACTTCAGGTAATAGGAAATATAGTTTACTAATTGTGAAACGTTTAATTACTCGAATGTATCAACATAATCATTTGATTCTTTCGTCTAACGATTCTAACCAAAATGACTTTTGGGGGCACAAACGCAATTTTTATTCGCAAATGATATCAGAAGGATTTTCAGTCATTGTGGAAATTCCATTTTATCTTTTATTAATAGCTTCTCCAGAGAAACAAAAAATAGTCAAATCTCATAATTTGCGATCAATTCATTCAATATTTCCTTTTTTAGAGGACAAATTTTTACATTTAAATTCTGTGTTAGATATATTACTACCTTACCCTGCCCATCTAGAAATCTTGGTTCAAACACTTCGGTACTGGATAAGAGATGCCTCGTCTTTGCATTTATTACGATTATTTCTTTATGAGTATCATAATTGGAATAGTCTTTTTATTCCAAAAAAATCCATTTATTTTTTTTTTAAACGGAATCAAAGATTATTCTTGTTCTTATATAATTTCCATGTATGTGAATACGAATCGATTTTATTTTTTATTTGCAACCAAGCCTCTCATTTACTAGCAACATCTTATGGAGCCCTTCTTGAACGTACTTTTTTCTACGGAAAATTAGAATACTTAGTAAAACTTTTTACTAAGGATTTTGCCGGTATCCTATGGCTTTTCAAGGATCCTTCCCCGCATTCTGTTAGGTATAAAGGAAAATCCATTCTGGCCTCAAAAGGGACATTCTTTTTGATGCATAAATGGAAATTTTACCTTATTCATTTCTGGCAATGTAATTTTTCTGTGTGGTCTCACCCAAGAAGAATCTATATT